GGTTGGGAACTAATTATTGGTTCTGTCTACAAAGATTTTGGATTTGTTCATAATGATCCAATTTTACCTTATCTTGTTTGCACTTTTCCAGTTATTCTGGATACTATTTTTAAATATTGGGTTTTCTCTTATTTAAATCGTGTATCTCCGTCACTTGTAGTTATTTATCATTCAATGACTGATTGATAAATGATCCACCGATATGAATCCACTTAATTAGAATCTTGCTTACTTTGTAGTTCTACATAAGCATTAAAAACTTTCTATCCGGGGGATTTTCATCCTATAGTATTTCAGTAAAATGATTCCAATAATATAGCAGAATCGTGGATAGGGAACTATATTAGCGACCTACCCAATTTATTGTAGAAATTTTCGGATCAATGATTAGACCATGCAAACTAGAAATACTTTTTCTTGGATAAAGGAACAGATTACTCGATCTATTTCCATATCGCTCATGATATATATCATAACTCGGACATCCATTTCAAGTGCATATCCCATTTTTGCACAGCAGGGTTATGAAAATCCACGAGAAGCGACTGGGCGTATTGTATGTGCCAATTGCCATTTAGCTAATAAGCCCGTGGATATTGAGGTTCCACAAGCGGTACTTCCTGATACTGTATTTGAAGCAGTTGTTCGAATTCCTTATGATAAGCAAGTGAAACAAGTCCTTGCTAATGGTAAGAAAGGGGGTTTGAATGTGGGGGCTGTTCTTATTTTACCGGAGGGGTTTGAATTAGCTCCTTCCGATCGTATTTCTCCCGAGATGAAAGAAAAGATAGGCAATTTGTCTTTTCAGAGCTATCGCCCTAATAAAAAAAATATTCTTGTGATAGGGCCTGTCCCTGGTCAGAAATATAGTGAAATCACCTTTCCTATTCTTTCCCCCGACCCCGCTACTAAGAAAGATGTTCACTTCTTAAAATATCCTATATACGTAGGGGGAAATAGGGGAAGGGGTCAGATTTATCCCGACGGAAGCAAGAGTAACAATACAGTTTATAATGCTACAGGAGCGGGTATAGTAAGTAAAATCATACGAAAAGAAAAAGGGGGATATGAAATAACCATAACAGATCCATCGGATGGACGTCAAGTGGTTGATAGTATTCCTCCAGGCCCAGAACTTCTTGTTTCAGAGGGTGAATCCATCAAATTTGATCAACCATTAACGAGTAATCCTAATGTGGGTGGATTTGGTCAGGGAGATGCAGAAATAGTACTTCAAGATCCATTACGTGTCCAAGGTCTTTTGTTCTTCTTGGCCTCTGTTATTTTGGCACAAATCTTTTTGGTTCTTAAAAAGAAACAGTTCGAGAAGGTTCAATTGGCCGAAATGAATTTCTAGACTCGCGAATTTATCGGCATCCGGTTCGTAAAAAGAACAAAATTCTTGTTGTCAATTATGTATGATCAAAAAAAATCAATTCTGAAAACCCTTTTATTTACTTGCTCTTTTTCTACGAGCTTTGGGGAATCCCTTGTACCGCATTCCTAGTCATAATAGGTAGATTTTTGTTTGAAGAAAACTATTTTAGTTGACTTTATGACTTTACCGCCTCTTTCTTTTTTTTTTTAGCCAAGTTCAATTGGTACGACTATGTTACTATTGCCAGATTGCAATGTCATAAAATGGACCCATTTGCTTCTATTTGAAATAGAATCAAATTGGGATAGATATTAGCATAAGTAAGCGGGTAATAGAACGAACTAGAAATGCGGGGAACAAATAATTCTAGGAGACATTATTTGTCTTCCTAGTCTTCGACACAAGAAAGGGGTGTAGAAAATTCCTTTTCTTGTGTCGAAAGAGTAATGATTTTGGATCCTGTTCGTCAAAAATTCCTAGTCTTGGTTTCGGTTTTCCAGATGTATCAGAACTTTTTTTTGATTTATTACGTACAATAAGATTTATTACGTACAATAAAGTAGTGGACAAACAAAAATAGAACTTATTCAATGAACTTATAAAAAATTTCCATTTTTCTGAGATACTAAAATAAATAGGGCAAGAGTATAGAAAGTATTTGTACGATATCTAATCTACAGAAATATATAGAATCCAGGAAATTGAGTGATTCCCCCTTTGGTCGAACTTGCAAAGTACCCATAGATATTAGCAAGATCAAGGAAGTGGTGTTCTGAATCAATTAATGAAATTCATTTTTCAAAAGCATCATCAGAAAAAAAGAGACTGGGGTTTTTTGAAACAGCAGAAAAAAATCCACTTTGTCATTTAGACGAAACCAAGACTGTGATTCTTAAGAACCCAACGGGCCCTTTCCCCTCGAATCAGACAAACAAAGAAGGGAATCCCGTTGAGTTCCTACGCTTTCATGTCTACAACTCAATTCATCCGATTACTACAGGGATGAACCTAATCCGGAATATGAACCATAAAAGAAAATACCTATTAAACCGATCACAAGAATACCAGTTACAGTACCTATTATCCAAAGAGGAATCCTTCCAGTAGTATCGGCCATTTACT